GCTAGCGTAGCTTAATTAAAGCATAACACTGAAGATGTTAAGATGAGCCCTAGAAAGTTCCGCAAGCACAAAGGCTTGGTCCTGACTTTACTATCATCTCTAGCTAAACTTACACATGCAAGTATCCGCACCCCCGTGAGAATGCCCTGTAGTTCCCTGCCCGGGAACAAGGAGCTGGTATCAGGCACGCCACTGCAAGCCCACGACACCTTGCTTAGCCACACCCCCAAGGGAAATCAGCAGTGATAAACATTAAGCCATAAGTGAAAACTTGACTTAGTCACAGCTAAGAGGGCCGGTAAAACTCGTGCCAGCCACCGCGGTTATACGAGAGGCCCAAGTTGATAGACGCCGGCGTAAAGCGTGGTTAAGATTTTAACAAGACTAAAGCCGAACACCTTCAGAACTGTTATACGTACCCGAAGGCAAGAAGATCAACCACGAAAGTGGCTTTATAATCCTGAATCCACGAAAGCTACGACACAAACTGGGATTAGATACCCCACTATGCCTAGCCGTAAACATTGGTAATATAATACATTCATTACCCGCCTGGGAACTACGAGCATCAGCTTGAAACCCAAAGGACTTGGCGGTGCTTTAGACCCACCTAGAGGAGCCTGTTCTGGAACCGATAACCCCCGTTCAACCTCACCTCCCCTTGTTTTCCCCGCCTATATACCGCCGTCGTCAGCTTACCCTGTGAAGGTTAAATAGTAAGCAAAATTGGTTCAACCTAAAACGTCAGGTCGAGGTGTAGCGTATGGGGAGGGAAGAAATGGGCTACATTTCCTACTACAGGAAACACGAACGGCGTACTGAAACGTATGCCTGAAGGAGGATTTAGCAGTAAGCAGGAAGTAGAGCGTCCCACTGAAACTGGCCCTGAAGCGCGCACACACCGCCCGTCACTCTCCCCGAGCATATTACTTCGAGTAACTAAAACATTAAAATCGCGAAGGGGAGGCAAGTCGTAACATGGTAAGTGTACCGGAAGGTGCACTTGGAAAAATCGGAGCGTAGCTAAGATAGAAAAGCATCTCCCTTACACTGAGAAGTCACCCGTGCAAATCGGGTCGCCCTGACGCCCAACAGCTAGCCCCTAAACCCAAAAGCAACAGAACAGCATTTATACCCCCATATACATTATTACTATGTTAAACAAACCATTTTTCCCCCTGAGTATGTGCGACAGAAAAGGGACTGAGGAGCGATAGAGAAAGTACCGCAAGGGAACGCTGAAAGAGAAGTGAAATAACCCAGTGAAGCCTAAAAAAGCAGAGACAAGACCTCGTACCTTTTGCATCATGATTTAGCCAGTGTAACCCAAGCAAAGTGTGCTTTAGTTTGACAACCCGAAACTGAGTGAGCTACTCCAAGGCAGCCTATTAATAGGGCAAACCCGTCTCTGTGGCAAAAGAGTGGGGAGAACTTTGAGTAGAGGTGACAGACCTACCGAACTTAGTTATAGCTGGTTGCCTGGGACTTGAATAGAAGTTCAGCCTCCCGGATTCTTTATTCACCTCAGTCGTACCTCTTCTGATATTTTTAAGAAAACGAGAGAGTTAGTCAAAGGGGGTACAGCCCCTTTGAATCAAGATACAACTTTTCCAGGAGGGTAAAGATCATAATTACAGAAGGTAAAATATTTAGGTGGGCCTAAAAGCAGCCATCCCTATAGAAAGCGTTAAAGCTCAAATATATTATTCCCCCTTTATTCGGATCATAAAATCTTATCCCCCTAGTTTTACCAGGCCGTCCCATGCTAGCATGGGAGTGACCCTGCTAAAATGAGTAATAAGAGAGCCTACGCCTCTCTCCTTGCACATGTGTAAGTCGGAACGGACATTCCACCGAACTTTAACGGCCCCAATCCAAGAGGGTACTGAACAACAGACCAAACAACCAGAAGAACATTCAACAAGCTAACCGTTAACCCCACACAGGAGTGCCCCTAAGGAAAGACTAAAAAAAAGAGAAGGAACTCGGCAAACACATCAAGCCTCGCCTGTTTACCAAAAACATCGCCTCTTGTAAAACTTTAAAATAAGAGGTCCCGCCTGCCCTGTGACTATAAGTTTAACGGCCGCGGTATTTTGACCGTGCGAAGGTAGCGCAATCACTTGTCTTTTAAATGGAGACCTGTATGAATGGCATAACGAGGGCTTAACTGTCTCCTCTTTCAAGTCAATGAAATTGATCTCCCCGTGCAGAAGCGGGGATATAAACATAAGACGAGAAGACCCTATGAAGCTTTAGATATAAGACAGATCATGTTAAACACTCCTTGATAAAGGACAAAACCAGATGAATACTGCCCGAATGTCTTTGGTTGGGGCGACCGCGGGGAAACAAAAAACCCCCACGTGGAATGGGAGCACCCCCTCCTACAACTAAGAGCTACTGCTCTAGTTAACAGAATTTCTGACCAACAAGATCCGGCAAGGCCGATCAACGAACCGAGTTACTCTAGGGATAACAGCGCAATCCCCTTTTAGAGCCCATATCGACAAGGGGGTTTACGACCTCGATGTTGGATCAGGACATCCTAATGGTGCAGCCGCTATTAAGGGTTCGTTTGTTCAACGATTAAAGTCCTACGTGATCTGAGTTCAGACCGGAGTAATCCAGGTCAGTTTCTATCTATGATATGATCTTTTCTAGTACGAAAGGACCGAGAAGAAGAGGCCCATACCTTTGGTACGCCTCACCCCCACCTAATGAAGACAACTAAAATAGGCAAGAGGGCATGTCCCCCCTGCCGGAGAAAACGGCATGTTAAGGTGGCAGAGCCCGGTAATTGCGAAAGGCCTAAGCCCTTTTCACAGAGGTTCAAGTCCTCTCCTTAACTATGATTTCAGTACTTATCACGCACATCGTTAACCCCTTAGCCTTCATCGTGCCCGTCCTCCTAGCTGTTGCCTTTCTGACCCTCCTCGAACGGAAAGTTTTAGCCTACATGCAACTACGCAAAGGTCCTAATATTGTAGGACCCTATGGCCTCTTACAGCCCATCGCCGACGGTGTAAAACTCTTTATTAAAGAGCCTGTTCGCCCTTCGACCGCCTCCCCCCTTCTATTTCTTCTTGCCCCTATTCTTGCCCTAACCCTGGCCCTTACTCTTTGAGCCCCTATACCGATGCCCCACCCTGTAGTTGACCTCAACCTGGGGATCCTCTTTCTTCTTGCACTGTCGAGCCTAGCCGTATACGCGATTTTAGGCTCAGGATGAGCCTCAAATTCAAAATATGCTCTTATTGGCGCCCTGCGGGCCGTGGCTCAGACAATTTCCTATGAAGTTAGCTTAGGACTAATTCTTTGAACCCTTATCATTTTTACGGGGGGATTTACACTCCAAACCTTTAACGTGGCCCAGGAAAGCATTTGATTAATTTTACCCGCCTGACCCCTTGCCGCAATATGATACATCTCCACCCTTGCGGAAACCAACCGTGCCCCCTTTGATCTCACTGAGGGAGAGTCTGAACTAGTCTCAGGCTTTAACGTCGAATACGCCGGAGGTCCCTTCGCTCTATTTTTCTTGGCAGAATATGCGAATATTTTGCTTATAAATACCCTATCCGCCACACTCTTCTTAGGGGCCTCTCATATTCCAACATTCCCTGAGCTTACCACTGTCAACCTAATAACTAAAGCGGCACTTCTGTCCGTGGTGTTTATTTGGGTCCGAGCCTCTTATCCTCGGTTCCGGTACGATCAACTAATGCACCTCATCTGGAAAAACTTCCTCCCCCTCACTTTAGCGTTAGTTATTTGACATCTTGCACTCCCCATTGCATTTGCTGGCCTACCCCCCCAACTATAGCCCGGGAGTTGTGCCTGAAGCAAAGGACCACTTTGATAGAGTGAACTATGGGGGTTAAAGTCCCCCCAACTCCTTAGAAAGAAGGGATTCGAACCCTACCTGAAGAGATCAAAACTCTTAGTGCTTCCACTACACCACTTCCTAGTAAAGTCAGCTAATTAAGCTTTTGGGCCCATACCCCAAACATGTTGGTTAAACTCCTTCCTTTACTAATGAACCCGTACATCTTAGCCGCCCTCCTCTTTGGCTTAGGCCTAGGAACCACAATTACATTCGCAAGCTCACATTGGCTTTTAGCCTGAATGGGGCTTGAAATGAATACTCTAGCTATTATTCCCTTAATAGCACAACATCATCATCCTCGAGCAGTAGAAGCCACCACTAAATATTTTCTTACCCAAGCCACTGCGGCCGCTATGCTTCTCTTTGCCAGCACTACTAATGCCTGATTGACAGGGCAATGACACATTCAACAAATGACAGATCCTCTTCCTATTACCCTTATTACTCTTGCCCTGGCATTAAAAATTGGCCTTGCACCTGTCCACTCATGACTCCCCGAAGTCCTTCAGGGCTTGGATCTTACCACCGGGCTCATCCTCTCCACCTGGCAAAAACTTGCCCCTTTTGCCCTCCTACTCCAGATCCAACCTGCTAATTCGACCATCCTCATCACCCTGGGTCTAGCATCAACTCTTGTAGGGGGTTGAGGGGGGTTAAATCAAACCCAACTTCGTAAGATCCTCGCCTATTCATCCATTGCCCACCTTGGCTGAATGATTCTTATTCTTCAATTCTCCCCATCACTTACACTTCTAACCCTGCTAATGTACTTTGTAATAACACTCTCAACATTTCTTGTATTTAAATTAAACAAGTCGACCACCATCAATATGCTCGCCACCTCTTGGGCAAAAGCACCCGCCCTTACAGCCCTCGCCCCCCTAATTCTTCTGTCTCTAGGGGGTCTTCCCCCGCTTACTGGCTTTATGCCAAAATGGCTCGTTCTCCAAGAGCTGGCCAAGCAGGATCTCGCCCCAACGGCAACCCTAGCCGCAATATCCGCACTCTTAAGCCTCTACTTCTACCTCCGCCTCTCCTACGCAATAACTTTGACTATGTCCCCAAACAGTCTGGCGGGCACAACCCCCTGACGACTTCAACACTCACAGCCTACACTGCTTTTAGCCGTCTCAACTACCACCACCTTATTGCTCCTTCCACTAACCCCGACGATTGCAGCACTACTCATCCTTTAAGAGACTTAGGTTAGCACAAGACCAAGGGCCTTCAAAGCCCTAAGCGAGAGTGAAAATCTCCCAGTCCCTGATAAGACTTGCGGGATATTACCCCACATCTCCTGCATGCAAAACAGACACTTTAATTAAGCTAAAGCCTTTCTAGATGGGTAGGCCTCGATCCTACAGACTCTTAGTTAACAGCTAAGCGCTCAAGCCAGCGAGCATCCACCTACTCTTTCCCCCGCCTGTCCGGGGACAAAAGGCGGGGGAAAGCCCCGGCAGACGCTAGCCTACTCCTTAAGATTTGCAATCTAATATGTCAAACACCTCGGGGCTTGGTAAGAAGAGGACTTAAACCTCTGTCTATGGGACTACAATCCACCGCTTAAGCACTCAGCCATCCTACCTGTGGCCATCACACGTTGATTCTTCTCGACTAATCACAAAGACATCGGCACCCTCTATCTAGTATTTGGTGCTTGAGCCGGAATAGTAGGCACCGCCTTGAGCTTACTCATCCGAGCCGAATTAAGCCAACCCGGCGCTCTCCTGGGAGACGACCAAATCTATAACGTAATTGTTACGGCACACGCCTTTGTAATGATTTTCTTTATAGTGATACCAATTATGATTGGAGGATTCGGCAACTGACTTGTCCCACTTATGATTGGCGCCCCCGACATGGCATTCCCTCGAATAAACAACATGAGCTTTTGACTCCTTCCCCCTTCGTTCCTGCTACTCCTTGCTTCCTCAGGGGTGGAAGCAGGGGCTGGCACTGGATGAACCGTTTACCCCCCTCTGGCTGGGAACCTAGCTCACGCCGGAGCATCCGTTGATTTGACTATTTTTTCTCTGCACCTAGCGGGTATCTCCTCGATTCTAGGGGCAATCAATTTTATTACAACCATCATTAACATAAAACCCCCGGCCATCTCCCAATACCAGACACCTCTGTTCGTTTGGGCTGTATTAATCACTGCTGTCCTGCTTCTTCTTTCCCTCCCCGTTCTTGCCGCAGGGATTACAATACTTCTTACAGACCGAAATTTGAACACCACCTTCTTTGACCCCGCAGGAGGAGGGGACCCTATCCTCTACCAGCACCTGTTCTGGTTCTTCGGGCACCCAGAGGTTTATATTCTTATTCTGCCCGGCTTTGGCATAATTTCTCATATTGTTGCCTACTACGCAGGCAAAAAGGAACCTTTCGGCTATATGGGCATGGTCTGAGCTATAATGGCCATCGGACTGTTAGGTTTTATTGTGTGGGCACATCATATATTTACAGTTGGGATAGATGTAGACACCCGAGCCTATTTTACATCAGCAACTATGATTATTGCGATTCCTACCGGCGTTAAAGTCTTTAGCTGACTCGCAACTCTCCACGGAGGTTCTATTAAATGGAAAACCCCCCTTCTATGGGCTCTGGGTTTTATTTTTCTTTTTACAGTAGGCGGCTTAACTGGAATTGTTCTAGCGAACTCCTCTCTTGATATTGTACTTCATGATACCTACTATGTAGTAGCCCATTTTCATTATGTCCTATCTATAGGCGCAGTATTTGCAATTGTCGCCGCTTTTGTTCACTGATTCCCGCTGTTCTCAGGCTACACCCTTCATAGTACCTGAACAAAAATTCACTTTGGTATTATATTTGCAGGCGTGAACCTAACGTTCTTCCCTCAACACTTTCTTGGGTTAGCCGGAATGCCTCGACGATACTCAGACTACCCGGACGCCTACACTTTATGAAACACAGTCTCATCCATTGGGTCCCTCATTTCTCTAGTAGCAGTCATTATGTTTTTGTTTATTATTTGAGAAGCCTTTGCCGCCAAACGTGAAGTTCTTGCAGTCGAATTGACCGCTACTAACGTTGAATGACTACATGGCTGCCCTCCCCCTTACCACACATTCGAAGAACCTGCATTCGTTCAGGTTCAATCCAACTAACGAGAAAAGGAGGAGTCGAACCCCCATGGGTTGGTTTCAAGCCAACCACATAACCGCTCTGTCACTTTCTTTATAAGATACTAGTAAAGCGGCTATTACACCGCCTTGTCAAGGCGGAATCGCGGGTTAAACCCCCGCGTATCTTGTTTTATAAATGGCACATCCCTCACAACTAGGATTTCAAGATGCAGCTTCACCTGTAATAGAAGAACTTCTTCATTTTCATGACCACGCCCTTATAATTGTATTCCTAATTAGTACTCTAGTGCTTTACATTATTGTGGCGATAGTTTCCACCAAACTGACTAATAAATATATTTTGGACTCCCAGGAGATCGAGATTATTTGAACCGTCTTACCTGCGGTTATCCTTATTTTGATTGCCCTGCCCTCCCTTCGTATTTTATACCTTATAGACGAAATCAATGACCCCCACCTGACAATTAAAGCTATAGGTCATCAATGGTACTGAAGCTACGAATATACAGATTATGAAGACCTGGGGTTTGACTCGTACATAATTCCGACGCAAGATCTCACCCCTGGTCAATTCCGTCTTTTAGAAGCTGACCACCGAATAGTTATTCCAGTTGAATCCCCAATCCGTGTCCTAGTCTCCGCCGAGGATGTTCTGCACTCATGGGCAGTCCCGGCTTTAGGAGTTAAGATAGATGCAGTACCAGGTCGCCTAAATCAAACAGCCTTTATTGCATCCCGCCCAGGAGTCTTCTACGGTCAATGCTCCGAAATTTGTGGCGCAAACCACAGCTTTATGCCTATCGTAGTAGAGGCAGTTCCTCTAGAACACTTTGAAAACTGATCCTCTCTAATACTTGAAGACGCCTCGCTAAGAAGCTAAACCGGGCCTAGCGTTAGCCTTTTAAGCTAAAGACTGGTGACTCCCAACCACCCCTAGCGACATGCCTCAACTCAACCCCGCGCCCTGATTTGCTATTCTAGTTTTCACTTGACTAATCTTCCTAGTTATTGTCCCCACAAAAATTCTGGCTCACACCTACCCTAACGAGCCAACATCTCAAAGCACCGAGAAACCTAAGACAGAATCCTGAACCTGACCGTGACACTAAGCTTCTTGATCAAATTTATGAGCCCCACATTTATAGGAATCCCGCTTATAGCCCTAGCCCTTTCTCTCCCTTGAATTCTTTACCCTACTCCCTCTGCTCGATGACTCAACAACCGCTTCCTTGCCCTCCAGAGCTGGTTTATTAACCGTTTTACCCAGCAGTTACTTCTTCCATTAAATATTGGAGGCCACAAATGGGCCGCCCTCTTGGCCTCATTAATAATCTTCTTAATTACACTCAATATACTTGGCCTTCTTCCCTATACCTTTACCCCAACCACACAGTTGTCCCTCAACTTAGGACTCGCAGTCCCCCTTTGACTTGCAACAGTTATTATTGGGATACGAAACCAACCCACCCATGCCTTAGGTCACCTTCTACCAGAAGGTACCCCCGGGCCTCTCATCCCCGTTCTTATTGTCATTGAAACAATTAGTCTACTCATTCGCCCCCTCGCTCTAGGGGTACGGCTCACAGCTAACCTCACCGCAGGTCACCTCTTGATTCAACTTATCGCCACAGCCGCATTTGTACTGCTTCCTCTAATACCCACAGTGGCCATCTTAACTTCTACAGTCCTTGTTCTTTTAACCCTTTTGGAAATTGCCGTGGCGATAATTCAGGCCTACGTATTTGTTCTTCTCCTCACCCTTTATTTACAAGAAAACGTTTAATGGCCCATCAAGCACATGCATACCATATAGTTGACCCCAGCCCCTGACCTCTTACAGGCGCAGTAGCCGCCCTACTAATAACATCAGGTCTTGCCATCTGATTCCATTTTCACTCAACAACACTTATAGGCCTTGGATTAGCCCTTCTTCTCTTAACAATATACCAGTGATGACGAGACATTATCCGAGAAGGGACATTTCAGGGTCACCACACGCCTCCCGTGCAAAAAGGACTCCGATACGGGATAATTCTTTTCATTACCTCAGAGGTCTTCTTTTTCCCTGGGTTTTTCTGAGCGTTCTACCACTCAAGCCTGGCCCCAACTCCTGAACTAGGGGGCTGCTGACCACCTACTGGAATTACCCCCCTCGACCCCTTCGAAGTACCCCTGCTAAACACCGCCGTTCTCCTTGCCTCCGGGGTTACCGTCACCTGAGCCCATCATAGCATTATAGAGGGCGAACGCAAACAGGCCATTCAGTCCCTCGCACTAACGATCCTTCTGGGCTTTTACTTCACGTTTTTGCAAGCCATGGAGTACTACGAAGCCCCTTTCACCATCGCAGACGGCGTTTATGGGGCCACATTTTTTGTAGCCACAGGTTTTCATGGACTGCATGTCATCATTGGCTCCACATTTTTAGCCATCTGCTTACTCCGCCAAATTCAGTATCACTTTACATCCGAACACCACTTCGGGTTTGAAGCAGCCGCCTGATATTGACATTTCGTAGACGTTGTCTGACTTTTCCTTTACATCTCCATCTACTGATGAGGCTCCTAGTCTTTCTAGTATTAAACAAGTATAAGTGACTTCCAATCACCCGGTCTTGGTTAGAGTCCAAGGGAAGATAATGAATTTAATTACCACTATTATTATTATTACCACTATTTTGCCCGTTGTTCTTGCCCTCGTGTCTTTCTGGTTACCTCAAATGACACCTGACCACGAAAAACTTTCCCCCTACGAATGCGGATTTGACCCTCTAGGCTCAGCCCGCCTACCTTTCTCCCTACGCTTCTTCCTAGTGGCAATCCTTTTCCTTCTCTTTGACCTAGAAATTGCCCTTTTGTTGCCCCTTCCCTGGGGGGATCAACTTACAACCCCCCTATTAACATTTCTATGAGCCTCTGCTGTCCTAGCTCTTCTGACCCTAGGTCTTATTTATGAATGACTCCAAGGTGGCCTGGAATGAGCCGAATAGGTGATTAGTTTAAGCAAAACATTTGATTTCGGCTCAAAAACTTGTGGTTAAAGTCCATAATTACCTAATGACCCCTGTTCACTTTGCTTTCTCATCAGCCTTTATCCTAGGACTAACAGGCCTAGCATTTCATCGTACCCACCTTCTCTCCGCCCTTCTGTGCCTAGAAGGAATAATACTTTCCCTATTTATTGCCCTCTCCCTATGAACCCTACAACTAGATTCTACGAACTTCTCAGCAGCCCCCATACTCCTTCTAGCATTCTCAGCCTGTGAAGCGAGTGCAGGCCTTGCCCTTCTCGTAGCCACCGCCCGCACCCACGGAACCGATCGCCTCCAGAACCTCAACCTCTTGCAATGCTAAAAATTCTTATTCCAACACTTATGCTAATCCCAACTGCCTGAGGGGCCTCGGCCAAATGACTCTGACCAACAACCTTAGCCCACAGCCTCATTATTGCCTTAGCTAGTCTAACTTGATTTAAGGGCACATTAGGTGGTGGCTGGTCAAACCTCGGCCTGTATATAGCAACAGACCCCTTGTCCACCCCCCTGCTTATCCTTACCTGCTGGCTGACTACCCTAATAATTCTTGCAAGCCAGAACCACACAGCCTCAGAACCCCTAAATCGCCAGCGGATATACATTACACTTTTAACATCTCTTCAGTTTTTCCTTATCTTAGCTTTTGGTGCCACCGAAATAATTATGTTTTATGTTATATTTGAGGCTACTCTCATCCCCACCCTTATTATCATTACCCGCTGGGGCAACCAAACAGAGCGACTTAACGCGGGCATTTACTTTCTATTTTATACCCTGGCAGGATCACTTCCACTACTAGTTGCCCTCCTTCTTTTACAAAATACCTCCGGCACTCTTTCACTACTAACCCTTCAACTCTCAAACCCCCTTCAACTCACCTCCTTCGCGGACAAGCTATGGTGGGCAGGCTGCCTTATGGCATTCTTGGTAAAAATACCACTATATGGCGTTCACCTATGGCTACCCAAAGCCCACGTAGAAGCACCTGTTGCAGGCTCAATAATTCTTGCAGCGGTTCTTCTCAAACTAGGGGGGTACGGTATAATACGAGTCGTTGTTGTACTAGAGCCCCTAACTAAAAGCCTAAGCTATCCCTTTATCATCTTTGCATTATGGGGCGTAATTATAACAGGGTCTATTTGCCTACGCCAAACTGACCTAAAATCCCTTATCGCCTACTCCTCAGTAAGTCATATAGGCCTAGTCGTTGGGGGCATTCTTATTCAAACCCCTTGGGGCTTCTCGGGAGCCCTTATTTTGATAATTGCTCACGGATTAACATCTTCTGCCCTCTTCTGCTTAGCTAACACAAGCTACGAACGCACCCATAGCCGAACTATGCTTTTAGCCCGAGGCCTACAAATGGTTCTTCCCTTAATAACAGCCTGATGATTTATTGCCAGTCTTGCTAACCTAGCCCTCCCTCCCTTCCCTAATCTCATGGGAGAATTAATAATTGTTACCTCTCTCTTCAACTGGTCTTGGTGAACCCTTGCACTAACTGGGGCCGGTATGTTAATTACCGCAAGTTATTCCTTCTACATGTTTCTTATAACCCAACGAGGACCGATCCCATCCCACCTCATTGCCCTTGACCCCTCCCACTCCCGAGAACATTTACTCATGGCTCTTCATCTACTCCCGCTGGTTCTTCTCATACTTAAGCCCGAACTAATCTGGGGGTGAGCATGCTGTAGATATAGTTTAACGAAAACATTAGATTGTGATTCTGAAAATAGGGGTTAAAACCTCCTTATTCACCGAGAGAGGCTCGCCAGCAACGAAGACTGCTAATCTCCGTGACCTTGGTTGGACCCCAAGGCTCACTCGCCTTTGCTTCTAGAGGATAACAGCTCATCCATTGGTCTTAGGAACCAAAAACTCTTGGTGCAAATCCAAGTAGCAGCTATGCACCCCACTTCCCTAATAATAACCTCGAGCTTAATTATTATCTTCACGCTACTAACATTCCCTATCCTAACTACACTGAACCTAAACCCCCAAGAATCTGACTGGGCCCTATCCCACGTTAAAACTGCAGTTAAACTGGCTTTTCTTGTCAGCCTCCTACCTTTATTTCTATTCATCAATGAGGGGGCAGAAGCGATTATTACCTCATGAACCTGAATGAACACCCTAGTCTTTGATGTCAACATTAGTTTCAAATTTGATTACTACTCCATTGTTTTTACCCCTATTGCCCTTTATGTGACCTGGTCTATTCTAGAATTCGCATCCTGGTACATACACGCCGACCCTTTCATGAACCGCTTTTTCAAATACCTTCTCATCTTTCTTATTGCCATAATTGTCCTAGTTACAGCAAACAATCTCTTCCAACTATTTATTGGCTGGGAAGGAGTAGGCATCATATCCTTCCTTCTTATCGGGTGGTGGTACGGGCGGGCAGATGCAAACACTGCAGCACTTCAGGCAGTTGTTTATAATCGAGTGGGGGATGTAGGACTAATTTTTGCTATAGCATGAATAGCTATTAATCTCAACTCCTGAGAAATACAACAAGTGTTTGCTACCGCTAAAGACTTCGACCTTACCCTCCCCCTCCTAGGACTAATCGTGGCTGCCACGGGAAAGTCTGCCCAATTCGGGCTCCATCCATGGCTACCCTCTGCCATGGAAGGTCCTACGCCGGTATCTGCCCTACTACATTCAAGCACAATAGTCGTCGCGGGTATTTTCCTCTTGATTCGGATAAGTCCCCTGCTAGCAGAAAACCCAACCGCTCTCACCGTCTGCCTCTGTCTTGGCGCCCTCACCACTCTATTTACAGCCACCTGTGCCCTCACGCAAAACGATATTAAGAAAATCGTTGCATTCTCGACATCAAGCCAACTAGGCCTGATAATGGTGACCCTGGGGCTTAATCAACCACAATTAGCTTTTCTCCACATTTGTACCCACGCCTTCTTCAAAGCCATGCTATTTCTCTGCTCTGGTTCAATTATTCACAGTCTCAACGATGAACAAGATATCCGCAAAATAGGGGGCATGCACCACCTTGCCCCATTTACTTCTTCCTGCTTAACCATTGGGAGCCTTGCCCTAACAGGCACCCCCTTCTTAGCAGGCTTTTTTTCTAAAGATGCCATTATTGAAGCATTAAACACATCCCACCTAAACGCCTGGGCCCTCGTCTTAACCCTTCTAGCCACCTCCTTCACGGCCATTTACAGTCTACGCGTTGTCTATTTTGTATCTATGGGGCATCCACGCTTTAACCCCCTTTCTCCTGTCAATGAAAATAACCCGGCTGTCATTAACCCCATTAAACGTCTAGCCTGAGGAAGCATCGTCGCGGGTCTTTTAATTACCTCTAATATTATCCCCCTTAATACACCCGTCATGACAATGCCCCCTCTACTTAAACTTGCGGCCCTAATGGTCACAACAGGAGGTCTCCTGCTCGCCCTAGAATTAGCATCGCTGACAAGTAAGCAGTTTAAACCCACCCCTTATATAACCCCTCACCACTTCTCCAATATGTTGGGCTTCTTCCCTTCAATCGTTCATCGACTCTCCCCTAAGCTCAACAAATCTCTGGGCCAAACGATCGCTAGCCAGATAGTTGATCAAACATGACTGGAAAAATCTGGCCCCAAAGCCCTAGCTACCCTAAACCTTCCCCTTATTACAACCGCAAGTAACACGCAGCGAGGGCTAATCAAGACCTACCTCACCCTATTCCTTCTAACCCTTCTCCTGACTTCCCTTCTATTTATTAACTAAACAGCCCGAAGGGTCCCACGACTAAGTCCCCGTGTTAGTTCTAACACAACAAAAAGCGTTAATAATAGCACTCACGCACTAATTATCAGCATACCTCCCCCTACCGAATATATTAAAGCTACACCTCCAACATCCCCTCGAAAAACAGAAAATTCACCAAATTCATCCCCTGGGACCCATGAGAACTCATGCCATCCACCCCAAAATTTACTGGAGATAAGTATTACACCCAGCACATAAGCTGCTATATAAATCGCAACAGGCCGGCTCCCTCAGCTCTCCGGGTAAGGCTCGGCAGCCAGAGCTGCTGAATAAGCAAACACAACTAGTATTCCACCCAAATAGATTAAGAATAAGACTAGCGATAAAAACGGACCCCCGTAATTGACTAATACTCCACATCCCATGCCCGCTACCACCACCAAACCCAAAGCAGCAAAATAGGGGGAAGGATTGGAAGCCACTGCAACCAACCCCAACACCAACCCTAGTAAAAACAAAGACATAATATAGGTCATAATTCCTGCCAGGATTCTAACCAGGACTAATGGCTTGAAAAACCACCGTTGTTACTCAACTACAGAAACCTCTAATGGCAAGCCTCCGAAAAACCCACCCACTACTAAAAATTGCAAACAATGCACTTGTTGATCTTCCCGCCCCCTCAAATATTTCGGTATGATGAAACTTTGGTTCCCTCCTGGGCCTTTGCTTAATTACCCAGATTCTCACAGGCCTCTTCTTAGCCATACACTACACTGCTGATATTGCAACAGCCTTCTCATCTGTAGCCCACATCTGTCGAGATGTAAACTACGGGTGACTCATCCGTAATATTCATGCCAATGGTGCATCCTTTTTCTTTATCTGCATTTATTTGCATATTGGACGTGGATTATATTATGGCTCTTACCTTTACAAAGAAACATGAAACATCGGAGTGGTCCTTCTACTATTAGTAATAATGACCGCCTTCGTAGGGTATGTTCTCCCCTGGGGACAGATATCCTTTTGGGGTGCTACTGTTATCACTAACCTCTTGTCTGCAGTACCTTACGTTGGGAATACTCTCGTTCAATGAATCTGAGGGGGCTTTTCCGTAGACAACGCTACTCTCACTCGATTTTTCGCCTTCCATTTTCTATTCCCCTTCGTGATTGCAGGCGCCACCCTCATTCATCTTCTCTTCCTTCACGAGACAGGCTCAAACAACCCCCTTGGCCTAAACTCCGACGCCGACAAAGTGTCTTTCCACCCCTACTTCTCCTACAAAGACCTCTTAGGCTTTGCCGTTCTCCTTATTGCCCTAACAGCCCTCGCCCTCTTTTCCCCCAATCTATTAGGAGACCCTGACAATTTTACCCCCGCAAACCCGCTAGTTACTCCACCCCACATTAAGCCTGAGTGATATTTTCTCTTTGCCTACGCAATTCTACGCTCCATTCCAAACAAGCTTGGAGGAGTCTTGGCTTTACTAGCCTCAATTATAGTACTAATGGTGGTTCCGATTCTTCACACATCTAAACAACGCGGAATTACATTTCGCCCCCTTTCCCAATTTCTGTTCTGAACTTTGATTGCAGACGTTGCCATTCTCACTTGAATTGGAGGAATGCCCGTTGAACACCCCTTCATCATCATCGGCCAAGTCGCGTCTTTCCTCTACTTTTCCCTTTTCCTCGTCCTCGCCCCCTTAGCAGGATGAGTCGAGAATAAAGCCCTCGGATGAGCCTGCAGTAGTAGCTCAGCGCCAGAGCGCCGGTCTTGTAAGCCGGACGCCGGAGGTTAAACTCCTCCCCACTGCTCAAAGAAGGGAGATTTTAACTCCCACCCCTAACTCCCAAAGCTAGGATTCTAAGCTAAACTATTCCTTGTGAGCATTTGCAAGCATTTGCAAGCATTTGCAAGCATTTGCAAGCATTTGCAAGCATTTACAAGCATTTACAAGCATTTACAAGCATTTGTAGGTACTTATGGGTACTTGTAAGTACTTGTAAGTACTTGTAAATGCTTGTAGGTACTTGCGAGTGTATGCAAGTTTATGTACCCATATGTATTTACACCATACATTTATATTAACCATATAAGGGGCATTCAAGTACATATATGTTTAATCAACATATCTAGGATTACCACATTCATATATCACCATTACACTAAGGGTTACATAAAGCATCTATAGGTTTATCTAACAAAATATTAAATCTTGGACAGGCGAAATTTAAGACCGAACACATATACTCATAAGTTAAGTTATACCTTTACCCAACATCTCGTCATACCTCAAAATCTTAATGTAGTAAGAGCCTACCATCAGTTGATTTCTGAATGATAACGGTTATTGAAGGTGAGGGACAAGTATTCGTGGGGTTTCACACAGTGAATTATTCCTGGCATTTGGTTCCTACTTCAGGGCCATTTATTGATGTTATTCCTCCCACTTTCATCGACGCTTACATAAGTTAATGGTGGAGTACATACTCCTCGTTACCCACCAAGCCGGGCGTTCTTTCCATCGGGCAAGGGGTTCTCTTTTTTTTTCCTTTCATCTGGCATTTCAGAGTGCACACGGGTCTAACAGACAAGCGTGTACATTTTTCTTGGGCCGAGGATATAGTATGAGTGATGAAAAGATTTTATACAAAGAACCACATATTAGGATATCATGTGCATAAGTAGTGGAAATCAATCCTAACTTCCCTAGAGTTCCCCCTTGTGGGATTTCTTACAGGTTTCTTTGCGTAAAACCCCCTTACCCCCCTAAACTCCTGAGATAGCTATCAATCCTGAAAACCCCCCGGAAACAGGAAAATCTCTAGAAGTATTTTTATGGGGAACCAATTTGTATCTATTTACATTATTAAAATAATGTGCAT